GCGGGAGAATCCAATTTTTTTTTTCACCTTCAACCTTAACCATAAATGAAAATTCCATAAAGAATTACATAGATGAGGTTTGGATAAATAAAATCTATATTATTCTTCTTAATACTAATTATCAAGAATTTGAACAAAAAATTAATCCATTTGATAGAAAATCATTTTCAAGAGAAATTGTCTATTTTTTGAACTTAATTAATGAATTTTCAGTAAAATCAAGTTTTAATTTTAAGGAACTTTCATTATTTTCTAAAGAAGACAAAATGAATTTCGAAAATCAAATAAAAAATTTCAAATTTGTATTCAATGGAGTTATAACGGATCCTAACAATAAAACAATTATAAAAAAATCGAATGGAATAAAAGAAATAAGTAAACAAGTTCCTCGATGGTCGTACAAATTAATCGACGATTTAGAACAACAAGAAGGAGAAAATGAAGAGAGCGTAGGAGAAGATCATGGGATTCGTTCACGAAAAGCCAAACGTGTAGTAATCTTTACTGATAATCAACAAAATACAGATAGTGATAATAATACCAAAGACAGAACTAATCCTGATCAAGCTGACGAAGTGGCTTTAATACGTTATTCACAACAATCGGACTTTCGTCGAAACATAATAAAGGGTTCAATGCGAAACCAACGACGTAAAACAGTTATTTGGAAACTGTTTCAAGCAAATATGCATTCTCCTCTTTTTTTGGACAGGCTGAACAATTCTCTTTTTTTTTCTTTTGATATTTCTGAACTGATGAAAATAATATTTCGAAATTGGATGTGTAAAAACAAAGAATTCACGATTTCCGATTCTACTTATAACGGGGAAAAAACAAACAAAAATGAGAAAAAAGAAAAGGACAAAAGAGACGAAGACAAAAGAGAAGAAAAAACCCAAATAGAAATAGCTGAAGCTTGGGATAGCATTGTGTTCGCTCAAGTAATAAGGGGTTGTGTTTTAGTAACCCAATCACTTCTTCGAAAATATATTCTACTACCTTCATTAATAATAGCTAAAAATATTATTCGTATGCTATTTTTTCAAATTCCTGAATGGTCCGAGGATTTAACGGATTGGAATAGAGAAATGCATGTTAAATGCACCTATAATGGAGTTCAATTATCAGAAAAAGAATTCCCGAAAAACTGGTTAACAGACGGTATTCAAATAAAAATTCTATTTCCTTTTCGTTTAAAACCTTGGCACAGATCGAAGTCAAAACCCTCTCATATTCTTAACGATGTAAGGAAAAGGAAAAAGCAAAAAAACGATTTTTGCTTTTTAACAGTTTGGGGAATGGAAGCCGAACGGCCCTTTGGTTCTCCTCGAAAACGATTTTCCCTTTTTGACCCGATTTTTAAAAAACTCGAAAAAAAAATTAGAAAGTTGAAAAAGAATTTTTTTTTAGTTATAAAAACTTTAAACAAAAAAAGGAAAGTTTTTCTCAATTTATCAAAAGAAAAAAAAACTTGGTTCATCCAAAACCTTCTATTTCTAAAAGAAATAATAAACAAATTTTTTAAATCAAAAAGAAACCTAATTTTCTTATTTTGGTTTAGAGAAGTCTATGAATTAAATGAAACTAAAAAAGAAACGGAGTCGATAATCAATAATCGGACAATTCAAAAATCGTCTCCAAAAATGAAATTTATAGATTGGACAAATTATTCACTGACAGAAAAAAAAATGAAAGATATGACGGCTAGAACAAACGCAATCTTAAATCAAATAGACAAAATTACAAAAGAAAAGACAAAAAAAATTATAAGCTCCGAAATGAATATTCACCCTAACAAAATAAACTATAATGCTAAAAGATTACAATCATCAAAAAAAAATTTACAAATATTAAAAAAAAGAAATGCTCGCTTGATTCGTAAATCCTATTTTTTTATAAGAATTTTGATTGAAAGGCTATACATAGATATCTTTATAGTTATCATTAATATTCCAAGAATCAATGCACAACTTTTTCTTCAATCAACAAGGAAAATTATTCCTAAATACATTTACAATAACAAAGAAAATCATAAAAGAATTGATAAAACAAATCGAAATCGAATTCACTTTATTTCGATTATAAAAAAGTCACATAATAAAAGGAATATTAGTCTTATAAATAATAATAATAAAAACAATTCAAAAATTTCTTCTGACAGATCCTCCTTGTCACAAGCATATGTATTTTATAAATTATCACAAATCCAAATTATTAATTTATATAAGTTAAAATCTGTCCTTCAATATCACGGAACATCTCTATTTCTTAAGACTGAAATAAAAGATTATTTTTGGGACCAAGGGCTATTTCATCCCGAATTAAAAAAGAAAATTTTTCTAAATTCTGCAATGAGTCAATGGAAAAAATGGTTAAGGAGTCCTTATCAACATAAATACAATTTTTATCAGATTAGATGGTATAGATTAATATGGCAAACTAAAATCAATCAAGGCTGTATGGTTCAAAAAAAATCTTTACCAAAATGGAATTTATATGAAAAAGACCAATTCAAATCATTAATTCAGTACAAAAAACAAAATAATTTTGAAGCAGGCCTATTATCAAAGCAAAAAGAAAAAGAGAATTTGAAAAAAAACTTTCGATATAATCTTTTATCATATAAATATATTAATCATCATGATCAGAAAGACTCATATATTTATAGATCCCCATTAAAAGAAAATAAAAAGATTTCTTATAATTACAACCCAAATACAAGCAAATTTTTGGATATGTTAGGTAGTATTCTTATCAATAATTATCTAACAGAGGATGATATTATCGATATGGAGAAAACCCCAGCTAGAAAATATTTTGATTGGGGAATTCTTAATTTTTGTCTTAGAAAGAAAGTCCATATTGCGTACTGGATCGATACTGGAACCAAACATAAAAAAAATAATAAAACGGACCCTAATAAATATCAAATAACCGATAAAATTGATAAGAAAAATCATTTTTTTCGTAGGTTTCGCAAAGATCAAGAAACTAATTCATCTAAAAAAAAAAAAAATCTTTTTGATTGGATGGGAATGAATGACGAAATATTAAACGATCCTATATCCAATTTAGAACTTTGGTTCTTTCAAAAATTTGTCATATTGTACAAAATATATAAGATAAAACCCTGGGCAATACCAATCCAATTACTTCTTTTCAATTTTAATAGAAATGACAATATTAGTGAAAATAAAAAAATCAACAACAAGAAAAATGTCAATCTTTTTATATCTCTTGAAAAAAAATCTATTCAACTTGAAAATAGAACGCATGAGGAAAACGAATCGGAGGACCGAGCGGATCTTCGATCAGTTTTCGCCAATCAAGAAAAAGATATTGAAGAAGATTATGTGGAATCGGACAGGAAAAAACGTAGAAAGAAAAAACAATACAAAAGTAATACGGAAACGGAGCTCGATTTCTTCCTAAAAAGGTATTTATGTTTTCAATTAAGATGGGATGATTCTTTAAATCAAAAAATAATCAATAATATCAAAGTATATTGTCTCCTGCTTAGACTGACAAATCCACGAGAAATTATTATATCCTCTATTAAAAGGGAAGAAATAAGTCTGGATATTCTGATGATTCAGAAGGATTTAACGCTGACCGAATTGATGAAAAAAGGACTATTGATTATCGAACCGTTGCGTCTGTCGATAAAAAATGATGGACAATTTATTATGTACCAAATTCTAGGTATTTTATTGGTTCATAAGAGCAAAGAACATATTAAGCAAAAATACGGGGAAAAGAGCTATGCTGATAAAAAGAATTCTACCAAATTTATTGAAAGACATCAAAATCGAATTCGAAATAGAGACAAAAATAATTATGATTTACTTGTTTCTGAAAACATTTTATCGCCGAAACGGCGTAGAGAATTAAGAATTCTAATTTCTTTCACTTCACAACCAAAAAATAGAAATAATATTCATATAAACAGATACATTTTGAATGATAATAACATAAAACATTGTAGCTACGGGTTTGATAAAAGCAAAGATTGTGATAGATATAAAAATAGCCTAATAAGTAAATTAAAACTTTTTCTTTGGCCCAATTATCGATTAGAAGATTTAGCTTGTATGAATCGATATTGGTTTGATACTAACAACGCCAGCCGATTCGGTATGGTAAGGATACATATATATCCACAATTAAAAATTCGGTAAGGGTGCATTTTTGATGTATATATCATAACATTCTGATCTAATATAAGAAAAGAGAGAAGTGGACACATGTATTTTTTACATTCCCTATTCTAGTCTGATATATGTACGTATCAAGTCGATTTTAAAATTCATTAATTCATTTTTTTTTTTAGGTATAAATTTTTCGCTTTTGTAAGAAAAGAAATATACTATCTTTTTTTCTCTCTAGTCGAATAAAAGAAAATTGGATTTATTAATAATAAATTTGATTTAACAAAAGCAGGAATTACTAATGAAGTAAAGATTATTGTGTATATAAAATTTAAATACACTGAAATTATTATATTATTTAGCTATTAATATATTCTATATTCCTATTCTATATTCCATTTTAATTACATTTTCCATTCTTTTTATTATTCCTGATCAAGAAAAATATCTTCATTTAATATTTAATAAAAGAGGGGTTTTCATTTTATGGTAAAAAATTCATTCATCCCAGTTATTTCACAAGAATTAAAAGAAGAAAACAAAGGATCTATTGAATTTCAAATACTAAGTTTCACTAATAAGATACAAAGACTTACCTCACATTTGGAATTGCATAGAAAAGACTATTTATCTCAGAAGGGTTTACGAAAAATTCTAGGAAAACGACAACGACTGCTATCTTATTTTGCAAAGAAGAATAAAATACGTTACAAAGAATTAATTAATCGGTTGGATATTCGGGAATCAAAAACTAAAAACTAGTTAATTTTTTTTTATTTAATTATTTGATTTATTAGATCTTGGATTTTGATGAACTTTTTTTTCGTTTTCATTAATTCATGGAAGAATGAATCGAGGAAACCTCTATGAATGTACCAACTACACGAAAAGATCTTATGATAGTCAACATGGGTCCCCACCACCCATCAATGCATGGTGTTCTTCGACTTATCCTTACTCTAGACGGTGAAAATGTTATTGACTGTGAGCCAATATTAGGTTATTTACACAGAGGAATGGAAAAAATTGCGGAAAACCGAACAATTATACAGTATTTGCCTTATGTAACACGTTGGGATTATTTAGCTACTATGTTCACAGAAGCAATAACAATAAATGGTCCAGAGCATTTAGGAAATATTCAGGTACCTAAAAGAGCTAGCTATATCAGAGTAATTATGTTGGAGTTGAGTCGTATAGCTTCTCATCTATTATGGCTTGGACCTTTTATGGCGGATATCGGTGCACAAACTCCGTTCTTCTATATTTTTAGAGAAAGAGAATTAGTATATGATTTATTCGAAGCTGCCACTGGGATGAGACTGATGCATAATTATTTTCGTATCGGGGGGGTAGGGGCTGATTTACCTCACGGATGGATAGATAAATGTTTGGATTTTTGCGATTATTTTTTACAAAAAGTTGCTGAATATCAAAAACTTATTACGCGAAATCCTATTTTTTTAGAACGAGTTGAGGGAATAGGTATTGTTGCTGCAGAGGAAGCAATCAATTGGGGTTTATCAGGACCAATGCTACGAGCTTCTGGAATACAATGGGATCTCCGTAAGGTTGATCATTATGAGTCTTACGAAGAATTTGAGTGGGAAGTCCAGTGGCAAAAGGAAGGAGATTCGCTGGCTCGTTATTTAGTCCGAATTGGTGAAATGACAGAATCCATAAAAATTATTCAACAGGCTTTGGAAGGAATTCCAGGGGGACCCTACGAAAATCTAGAAGTTAGATGTTTTGATAGCGAAAAGGGTCCAGAATGGAATGATTTTGAATATCGATTCATTAGTAAAAAAACTTCTCCTACTTTTGAATTGCCGAAACAAGAACTTTATGTAAGAGTCGAAGCCCCAAAGGGAGAATTGGGCATTTTTCTGATCGGGGATCAGAGCAGTTTTCCGTGGAGATGGAAAATTCGCCCACCGGGTTTTATCAATTTGCAAATTCTCCCTCAACTAGTTAAAAGAATGAAATTGGCTGATATTATGACAATACTAGGTAGTATAGATATCATTATGGGAGAAGTTGATCGTTGAAATGATAATTGATACACCGGAAGTCATTAATACGAGAGAAGTACAAGCTATCAACTCTTTTTCCAGATTAGACTCCATCAACGAGATCTATGAAATTATATGGATGCTTGTTCCTATTTTTACTCTTGTACTGGTAATCACACTAGGCATACTAGTAATTGTGTGGTTAGAAAGAGAAATATCTGCAGGAATACAACAACGTATTGGACCTGAATATGCCGGTCCTTTTGGAGTTCTTCAAGCGTTAGCCGATGGAACAAAATTACTTTTCAAAGAGAATCTTTTTCCCTCGAGGGGGGATACTCGATTATTCAGTATCGGGCCATCTATAGCAGTCATATCAACTTTATTAAGCTATGCAGTAATTCCTTTTGGATATCATTTTATTTTAGCTGATCTAAAAATTGGTGTTTTTTTATGGATTGCCATTTCAAGCATTGTTCCCATCGGTCTTCTTATGTCAGGTTATGGATCAAATAATAAATATTCTTTTGTAGGTGGTCTTCGAGCTACTGCTCAATCTATTAGTTATGAAATACCCTTAACTCTCTGTGTATTATCCATATCTCTACGTGCGATTCGTTGAAAGATAAACTTTTTTATAAGAAAATTTAAGAACAGAAAAAGGCAAAATGAAATGAATTGACTATATTTCCTTTTTTTTGGTTCATGAACGAAATTGGATAGTTATATGAGTGAAATAAAACAGCTTGAACCTTTGGCGTAAAAAATGGAGACTCATTTCCTATGTACAAGAGTAAAGCAGAACTAAACTAAACATAATAAGACGAAAGCGGTTGCCCCAAGATTGGTTGATTATTCATCCTGGCTTGAAGCGGGCTCAAGATCAACTTTATTGAGTTTTCACTATCATTTATCTGTATTACCATAATGCTAACTAGCGAGTAATTGAGCAAAAATAAGTGGATGGTTAGGAACACCAAGATACACAAAGGACTGGTAATAGAGATTTTAAAAATTATAAAAAAAGAATAGAAAGATATTTCGACAAAGATATTTCAACATAATAATATAAAAAGAATATTAATTGGGGCTTTTAATTCGTAGAAATGATCAGGCAGTACTCCCCATAACATAATTCCAATTCAGAGTATCCTCCCGCCCACTGATTAAAGAAATGACTATCAGGAACGAAATAATCCTTTGCTTTCTTTTTTTTTTATTATTTTCATTTTTTGACCCCTTCCCCTTTTTCAGAAAGAAGAATAGGAGCGAAACAAAGAATATAATACGTTTACAATAGAAAAAAGAGATCCTTTTTCCTTTTTATTTATTTGATTTTTCCTATATCCATATTTATGTTTATGGAAATCAAATTCGTATCATAATGCATAAAATAAGGAAATGTCTAATTCTTTTTCGTAATCAAAAAAGAAAAAAGATAGGGTGAAATAGCTATTGCTATTTCTACAAGGAATATTTTATTGAATATTTTATTGAAATATAAGTTATTACCCAAAAAAGAAAAATTTCAATTCTTAAAGGATGAGATCAATTCAGAAGTACTTTTTTATTTTTAGTATTATAACGTATTATAACAGATAGAATTGCATTGGTCGAATTAGGGAACGTTCGATCCATATTTATCGTATTTAGCAGATAAATACGATAAATATATGTATTAAAATAAATAATACGACCCGGTCCTTAGATTTATTTATGGCCTTAGAGGAGCCGTATGAGGTGAGAATCTCATGTACGGTTCTGTAATAGCGACCGGAACAGTGATGTTATCATCGACTATGATTATCTAACAGTTCAAGTACAGTTGATATAGTTGAGGCGCAATCAAAATATGGTTTGTGGGGATGGAACTTGTGGCGCCAACCTATAGGGTTTATCATTTTTTTAATTTCGTCCCTGGCAGAATGTGAAAGATTACCCTTTGATTTACCAGAAGCAGAAGAAGAATTAGTAGCAGGGTATCAAACCGAATATTCGGGTATCAAATTTGGTTTATTTTATATTGCTTCCTATCTAAACTTATTAGTTTCGTCATTATTTGTAACAGTTCTTTACTTTGGAGGTTGGAATATGTCTATTCCCGCCATTTCCCTTCCAGACTTTTTTGAAATAAATAACGTCGGCGGAGTCTTCGGGGTAACAATTGGTATCTTTATTACATTGGTTAAAACTTATTTGTTCTTGTTCATTTCGATCACAACAAGATGGACTTTGCCTCGACTAAGAATGGACCAATTATTAAATCTTGGTTGGAAATTTCTTTTACCTATTTCTCTCGGAAATTTATTATTAACAACTTCTTCCCAACTTCTTTCACTATAAAGAAATGCTTTTCTATATTCTGTCTTGTCTCAAACAAAACAAGAGAAATAAATAAACATAAGATTATTCATAGATATTCACTATATGTTCTCCCTAATAAATGGGTTCATGAATTATGGTCAACAAACCATACGAGCTGCTAGGTACATTGGCCAAAGTTTCATGATTACCTTATCCCACATAAATCGTTTGCCCGTAACTATTCAATATCCTTATGAAAAATTAATCACATCTGAACGTTTTCGTGGTCGAATCCATTTTGAATTTGATAAATGCATTGCTTGTGAAGTATGTGTTCGGGTATGTCCTATTGATCTACCTCTTATTGATTGGAAATTGGAAACTGATATTCGAAAGAAGCGATTGCTTAATTATAGTATTGATTTTGGAATCTGTATATTTTGTGGTAACTGTGTTGAGTATTGCCCAACAAATTGTTTATCAATGACTGAAGAATATGAACTTTCTACTTATGATCGTCACGAATTGAATTATAATCAAATTGCTTTAGGGCGTTTACCAATGTCAATAATTGACGATTATACAATTCGAACAATTTTGAATTCATCTCATCAAAACAAAACGCGAAATCTCCTTTGATTAAAGATTAATTAAAGAACAATTTCCAATTCATAAACTAAGATTCCATTTTGACCGAAAAAGGGGGGAATGATTTTTTCATTTTGTGTATTCAATAACTACAAAACTCAACCAGTTATTTGATTGGCCAGTTATTTGATTGGTTGGTGAGAACCGGAGCATGGCTTAATTTGGATTGAAAATCTAATAATATACCCCCCGAGTTCTATCTATAGTTATTTCAAAATTTCTATTTTTCATTTCTATTTATATCTATTTATATATAATAATTTTTAATCATTACCCTTTTTGAGAAAGAATAAGATAAGTTTAATAGTTGTACCTACAATAATTTCCAACCCTTAGGGTTTAATTCAATTATCACCCTATTCTAAAAAAATCTAAAAAAGGGCTTTTCCCGTTGAGGTCAATAAGGTCATGAAAAAACAATTTTATTTTTTATCTTTTATTTTACGTAAAATGGATTTGCCTGGACCAATACATGATTTTCTTTTAGTTTTTCTGGGATTAGGTCTTATATTAGGAAGTCTAGGAGTGGTATTACTTACCAACCCAATTTATTCTGCCTTTTCGTTGGGATTGGTTCTCGTTTGTATATCCTTATTCTATATTTTATCAAATTCTCATTTTGTAGCTGCCGCGCAGCTACTTATTTATGTGGGAGCTATAAATGTTTTAATTCTATTTGCTGTGATGTTCATGAATACTTCAGAATATTACAAAGATTTTAATATTTTGACCGTTGGGAATGGGTTTACTTCCTTAATTTGTACAAGTATTTTTGTTTCACTAATTACTATTATTCCAGATACGTCATGGTACGGGGTTATTTGGACTACAAGAAAAAACCAGATTATAGAGCAGGATTGGATAAGTAATAGTCAACAAATTGGAATTCATTTATCAACCGATTTTTTCCTTCCATTTGAATTCATTTCAATAATTCTTTTAGTTGCTTTGATAGGTGCTATTGCTGTGGCTCATCAATAATAAATCTTTGGAATTAGCAATTGAAATACAAATTCAACTTGTTTGTTGCTCGATCTTATTACATCCATTTGACTTTAATTCTATTTGAATTTGAGGATTATTCATGTAGAGATTTGTTTATTCGATTTATTTCAATATGAATAAGAATTCAATATCAACATATTGGATTGACTAGAATAAGAATTTCATAAACCAAGTACACAAGAAATAAATAGATTGGTAATAAATCGAAATTGATAAGGAGTTGACTGATGATGCGGGAATATGTACTTGTTTTGAGTGTCTATTTATTTTCTATCGGTATTTATGGATTGATTACGAGTCGAAATATGGTTCGAGCTCTTATGTGTCTTGAACTTATACTGAATGCGGTTAATATAAATTTTGTAACATTTTCTGATTTTTTTGATAGTCGCCAATTAAAAGGAAATATTTTCTCAATTTTTATTATAGCTATCGCGGCCGCTGAAGCCGCTATTGGATTGGCTATTGTTTCGTCAATTTATCGTAATAGAAAATCAACTCGTATCAATCAATCCAATTTGTTGAATAAGTAGTATTAATCATAAGTATTAATCATATAAAATAGAATAGAAAATAGAAATTTCTATATAAATACATATAAATAATATTTATATATAATATTTATATATATAATATATATAAATAGAACCTTTCTATTCATCAAATTGAATTGGTATATATGATACGGATACGGAACCAATCAGATCATGTTTGCGAAAAACGAATAAATTAAATTAAATTAAAGCATCTTGGTTATATCTCCCGAGTCGATCCGGAATTGAATAGCACAAGTCTGGTAAATCATTGATTCGTCTGGTATTCACATATATGATTCATTGTAGAAATTTACTAGATCGAAAAAGTATAAAGTTAAAAAAAAAATTCTAAATCCAATGTCACATTCAGTAAAGATTTATGATACATGTATAGGTTGTACTCAATGTGTCCGCGCCTGCCCCACAGATGTATTAGAAATGATACCTTGGGACGGGTGTAAGGCTAAGCAAATTGCCTCTGCTCCAAGAACAGAAGATTGTGTTGGCTGTAAGAGATGTGAATCCGCCTGTCCAACAGATTTTTTAAGTGTTCGAGTTTATTTATGGCATGAAACAACTAGAAGCATGGGTCTAGCTTATTGATACTTTCCAGAAAATACCACTTGAATACATTTGATTTTTTGTTTACCGACAAAAACCCTTAATCAAAAAAATTCTCTTTTTTTGATTAAGGGTTTTTCTGGTCCAAGTTATCTTGTTTTTACCATGAAGTCTTTTCCTTGGTTAACAATGTTTGTAGTTTTACCAATATCCGCGGGTTCCTTAATTTTTTTTCTACCACATAGAGGAAATAAGGTAATTAGGTGGTATACTATTTTTATATGTATAGTAGAATTACTTTTAATGACTTATACATTCTCTTATTATTTTGAATTGGACGATCCATTAACCCAATTAATAGAAGATTATAAATGGATCCATTTTTTTGATTTTTACTGGAGATTGGGAATAGATGGACTTTCTCTCGGACCTATTTTACTGACAGGGTTTATCACTACTTTAGCTATTTTAGCGGCTCGGCCAGTTACTCGGGATTCCCGATTATTCCATTTTTTAATGTTAGCAATGTATAGTGGTCAAATAGGATTATTTTCTTCTCAAGATCTTTTACTTTTTTTCATCATGTGGGAATTAGAATTAATTCCCGTTTATTTGCTTGTAGCCATGTGGGGAGGAAAGAAACGTCTCTATTCAGCTACAAAGTTTATTTTGTATACTGCGGGAAGTTCTGTTTTTTTATTAATGGGGGCTTTAGGTATCGCTTTATACGGTACCAAGGAACCAACATTTAATTTTGAAACATTAGCCAATCAATCATATCCCATGGCTCTGGAAATAATATTCTATATTGGATTTCTTATTGCGTTTGCTGTCAAGTCACCGATTATACCCTTACATACATGGTTACCAGACACCCACGGAGAAGCACATTACAGTACTTGTATGCTTCTAGCCGGAATCTTATTAAAAATGGGAGCATACGGGTTGGTTCGAATCAATATGGAATTACTACCCCATGCTCATTCGATATTTTCGCCCTGGTTGATAATAGTGGGCGCAATACAAATAATCTATGCAGCTTTAACATCTCTTGGTCAGCGAAATTTAAAAAAAAGAATAGCCTATTCGTCTGTATCTCATATGGGTTTCATAATTATCGGAATTTGCTCTCTAAGCGAGATGGGACTCAATGGAGTCATTTTACAAATAATATCACATGGATTTATTGGCGCTGCACTTTTTTTCTTGGCGGGAACGAGTTATGATAGAATACGTCTTCTTTATCTCGACGAAATGGGCGGAATGGCTGCCCCAATGCCAAAAATATTCACGTTATTCAGTATCTTATCGCTAGCGTCTCTTGCATTACCGGGCATGAGCGGTTTTTTTGCTGAATTGATAGTATTAATTGGAATAATTACTGACCAAAAATATCTTTTAATGCCAAAAATACTAATTACTTTTGTACTGGCGGTTGGAATCGTCCTAACTCCTATTTATTTATTATCTATGTTACGCCAGATGTTCTATGGATACAAGCTGTTTAATGCCCAAAATTCTTATTTTTTTGATTCTGGACCACGAGAGTTATTTCTTTCGATCGCTATCCTTCTTCCTGTAATAGGTATTGGTATTTATCCGGATTGCGTTTTCTCATTATCAGTTGACAAGGTTGAGGCTATTCTATTTCCGTTTTTTTATAGGTAGTTTTTCGAAATAAAACAGAAAATGAAAAAGGAATCCTATTCTTTTCTTTTTTAAAAATGAAAACTTTAACAATAAAAAAAATCTCTTTTTTTTCCTTTTCATTTAAATTTAAGTTAAAAAAAAAATTAATTCTACACACCTTTATGCCTTTGCCCCCTTTTGAGAATTTTTTGAATCAAGTAATGTAGTGATTCAAAAAGTTCTCAAAGAATTACCTAAAACTTCTTGTATATGTTGTCCCTCTTGTATATGTTGTCCTATAGTTATATGCGACAGATCCCTTCATCAATTTGATGTTAATGTAAATGAACCATAACTATGTAGTCCAAGTCCTAATAGATTAACTCCAAAATAGCAGATCCAAATTATAAGAAAGCCCATAGAAGCAACAATTGCAGAATTTAAACCCTCATCAGAATTTTTATTTGTTCGAATATGGAAATAAATCACGAATATGGCCCAAGTAATAAAAGCCCAAGTTTCTTTTGGGTCCCAATTCCAATATGATCCCCAGGCTTCATTAGCCCAGACCGCTCCCGAAAGAATACCTATGGTCAAAAAAATGAACCCTATACTAATAATACGATAACCCCACTGATCTAATTGTTGAATCAATTGAGACCTGTAATAATTTCTAGAAGAAAGAAAGGAAGTATTTTTAAAAACATTATTTTTTTTCGTCATGTATTGGCTCTTACCAAAAGAAAATGAACTAGATAATAAATTATTACTTTTAGCACTATCCAAAGTTCTTATGATTTTGTAAAATGTAATTACTAGAAGAGCTACTGATAATAATGATCCACATAAAAGAGCTGCATAGCCCAACACCATCATACTTACGTGCATCATTAACCACCGGGATTGGAGAGCAGGTACTAAGACTTCAGATCGATGCAGGTTAGTTAAAAAACCCGAAGTAGCAAACGCTTGGGTAAAAAAAATACTTGGGGCAATTATTATGTTTAAATAATTTTTTTTTTTTTTCAAATATGGAACCATATGAATAATTGCAAAACCCCATGAAAGAAAGATTAATGATTCATATAAGTCACTTAATGGTAAATGTCCCGAATAAATCCAACGAGTAACTAATAATCCTGTTATACAGAAAAAAGCAGTTCTCATGCCCTTTTTTGACGAAGCATAAAGTCCTACAAATTCGTCGACTAATAAGGCCATTAAATGAATTAGAATTCCAATTGAAACAACCGAAAAAGAAATATGAGTTAATATGTGTTCTAAAGTCAAAAATATCATAAAAATTCTTAACAAATTAACAAAAGGGTAGGATTCTTTAATTATACATTATACATAATTGAAATCATGAATTGAATTCATTATCATTATAGGGCGTATTGTATCCTCTTGAAAAGGAAATGAAAAGATAAGACATTATATTATGCCGCCACTCGGACTCGAACCGAGATGCTCTAGCACTGCTTCCTAAGAGCAGCGTGTCTACCGATTTCACCATAGCGGCTTGCTCAAAATCATAATAACCAATTTTGATTCAATCGTCGAGCTTTAATTTTAGTAGCTTAGCTCAAATATTTTTTTTTTATTTTTTATTTCGAAAACATAAAAATTAATGAATCAAAGCATCAATTATTTCATTTAAATAAATTATTTAATTGAAATAATTGATGCTTTGAGTATTTTCATAATAATCTTTATTATTATTTAATGTGTCAATTTTGATTAACTTAACAATGTTGTTTTTTTGTAGTTTCGACTCTTATACTCTTATACAACGAAACTCTTGTAAATAATATAATTCTTATTGCAGTCTATGACTAGGGCTAAAAAAAAATTCTATTTTTTTTTTATGGATTACAATTTTAGATTCATGAAACTATTTTATTTAATAATCCTTAGTATTTCAGGGCTTAAAGAATTTGTGTTAAGATTTAATTTAACAATTTAATTAGGTATTGAGTTGGGCATATCATATAACAAAAAAATTTCGTGATTTTTTTTTAATATTGTCTAATTTTTAATATATATCTTGAGATCCATCTTCCAGTCCAAATATATAGTGTAAAAAAAATCATTCAAAAATAACCTCTTATATACATATCTATCTAAACTAAATATGCAATATGAAAATTTTATTAATTGGATAGAAAGGGGAGCTTATTAGTTATTTAAAATAATATTTTTAAGGAGGGTGACTTAAAAATTAATAATTTTTGTTTTTAACGATTAGTTTTTTTTTTACTAATGATTTTAGATCGGCTCTTTTTTATTCATCTATTCAAAAACTTATTAAAAACTTATTAATATTTCGTATTATTGTGACAAAGGGCTGGACGGGTAAAATAAGAATCCCCATCCCGGAAATGAGAAAATTTGCTAAAAATCAAAAAGACGAACTTTGTGTCTTCTTTTTTTTTTGCAAACAAAAACAAAAAGTACCCTTTTTATAATTCAATATCCAAATTAGATTCCACATATCCATAGGATAAGAGGGGAAGGGGGTCAATTTTGTATTGATTATCTCAATAAAGGCTGGAAATTATATAAAATTATATAGAAATTATATAATTAAATTTCTATTTATTCTATTTATTTTATATTCTTTATAGTTATATATTTATTTATTTTCTATTCAAAGTATATGTATATCATATTCTGTATATATTGTATAGAATATTGTATAGAATATTATATCGATGTATATATTCGTTATGTATCTATTCGTATATATTTTTTATTTTAAATGCTAAATCAAATTTAAATGCTAAATAAAATTCAATCTTTTTCCGATGTCAACCCGAGTTAGATTATTCCGATGTTTGATTTTTTATTTGTTGCACAAAAAAACTTTTTGAATTTCTCGTAGAAAGAGATTTTGATAACGAAAAAGCTTTCAACGCGGTCCAATATCCCTTTCTTTTCCAAATATTTTTTCGAATACGCTTTTTTGAAATAGAAGTACGTTTTTTTGGAACTGCCATTCAACATTAAAGAGATTATTTATTTTATTGTTAGAAGTGGATGTGAAAGACATATATTGTCATATAGTGTTAAAAAAAAAATTGTTCTTTATTATCTAGCTATTTAGTCGTTAAATTCTATTTGCTTCCTACAAAGCCTAACCATTGCTTTTTATTAGTTCGTAGTTAGATTTATTCTTTTTTTCGTCATACTGTATTTATATATAGAATAATTTATATATAGAATTTATATAGAATAAAATACATCAAAAACTTTAGTTTTTTATCCCCATGAAAATGTTTTTTTTTCTTTTTTTTTTTCTAGGAATTGGTTAAGCTCGAAGAGAGGGTCTCCCTAATTGAAATTGAATTTATTGAAGTTGAATTTGAAAATTCAAAATTATTAATCAATTTTTAAAAAATATATGATTTTCTAAAAACCATTTCATGTAAAAGATATTTTATTAATTCTCTTTTTCCTTTTTATTAATTATTTTTTTCCCTTTATCTTATGTAAACGTAAAGCGCCCAATATCATACATAGGATTTGTTATAAACAAAAGAGAAGGCATTAAATCTGGGTCAAAATAAAATACAATCATTAATAATTCTGACTTGAAAAAAGTAATAATAAAAAAAAGAATTCTTTTTTTTATTATTACTTTTTTATTGAATGTTGAAGAATTTTGGAAAAAGAATTTTTTTTATCATTTTTATAAAATTAAGTACTACTTTTAATATAATTCTTTATCCTTTGTATATAAATTCTCTGGATATAAATTTTTGCAATCCACAGCAATAATCGAATTTTAGAGTAAATTTTCTTTTATTAGTGTCTTGTTTCATTAGTATCGTCGTATATTATTTGACCAATTCTAACTTCTTAATTTGAATATGTAAAGTATTTTGAAAAAAAATTCAGAATAATTATGAAGAAAAATTTCTATTTAAGTTTTGAATATCATTATTATTAATTATTCTTTTTTTTGGCAAATCCGTTCAATAAAATTGAAAAATAACAAGAGATAAGAGCCGATGAATCAGAACCAAGAAAGAATTAATCATTAATTAAGTTATGGCACATATATATCAATATTCGTGGATCATACCCTTCGTTACACTTGCAGTTCCTATGTTAATAGGAGTGGGACTTCTACTTTTCTCGGCGGCAACAAAAAAACTTCGTCGTCGGTGGGCGGTTCCGAGTATTTTATTGTTAAGTATAGTGCTTATTTTTTCAACCGATTTGTTTATTCAGCAAATAAATAGTAATTCTATTTATCAATATATATGGTCGTGGACCATCACTAATGATTTTTCTTTAGAATTCGGACACTTGATTGACCCATTGACTTCTATTTTGTTACTATTAATTACTACAGTTGGAATTATGGTTCTTATTTATAGTGATAATTATATGTCTCATGATCAAGGCTATTTGAGATTTTTTGCTTATATGAGTTTTTTCAATACTTCAATGTTGGGATTAGTTACTAGTTCTAATTTGATACAAATTTATATTTTTTGGGAATTGGTTGGAATGTGTTCTTATCTATTAATAGGTTTTTGGTTCACACGACCTATTGCATCGAATGCGTGTCAGAAAGCGTTTGTAACTAATCGTGTAGGAGATTTTGGGTTACTATTAGGAATTTTAGGCCTTTATTGGATAACGGGTA